TGAGAAGAAACTCTCACGTCCAGTTCTGTAGTAGAGATGGAATTCTGAAACAACCATCAACTATAACCCCAAAAGAACTAGATTCCGTAAACAACATAGAGGAAGAATGAAGGGAATATCTTATCGAGGTAATCATATTTGTTTCGGTAAATATGCTCTTCAGGCACTTGAACCTGCTTGGATCACATCTAGACAAATCGAAGCAGGTCGACGAGCAATGACACGAAATGCACGCCGTGGTGGAAAAATATGGGTCCGTATATTTCCAGACAAACCAGTTACAGTAAGACCTGCTGAAACACGTATGGGTTCGGGGAAAGGATCCCCTGAATATTGGGTAGCTGTTGTTAAACCGGGGCGAATACTATATGAAATAGGTGGAGTAACCGAAAATATAGCTAGAAGGGCTATTTTAATAGCAGCATCTAAAATGCCTATACGAACTCAATTTATTATTTCGGGATAAAAATGTAGAACCGACAGAGATGAATCTTAGGAATGAAACAAAAACGCAGGTTTCTTTTTTTGGACAAACAATATTTCTTTTATTTTCTTCATCCTTTGCATTGGAAGAATAAACAAAAAATTTGATATGATTCAACCTCAGACCCATTTAAATGTAGCGGATAACAGCGGGGCTCGAGAATTGATGTGTATTCGAATCATAGGAGCTAGTAATCGTCGATATGCTCATATTGGTGACGTTATTGTTGCTGTGATTAAAGAAGCAGTACCAAATATGCCCCTAGAAAAATCAGAAGTAGTGAGAGCTGTAATTGTTCGTACCTGTAAAGAACTAAAACGTGACAGCGGTATGATAATACGATATGATGACAATGCTGCAGTTGTGATTGATCAAGAAGGAAATCCAAAAGGAACTCGAATTTTTGGGGCAATCCCCCGTGAATTGAGACAATTGAATTTTACTAAAATAGTTTCATTAGCTCCCGAGGTATTATAAAATAAAATGAGATCGTGATATCTTTGGGGTATTTGAAAGAAATAGATTAAGAACTAGATTAATTCGTAGATTGTGTCTCACGCATATACCTTGCAAAATTCCTATTCATAAATCAATAAAAAAAAAAAAAAGAAAAAAAACATGTTGATTATATCCAATTTTGAGACACCAATAATTTTAGTTCATCATGGGTAGAGACACTATTGCTGAGATAATAACCTCTATACGAAATGCTGATATGGATAGAAAAAGAGTTGTTCGCATAGCATCTACTAATATTACCGAAAATATTGTTAAAATACTTTTCCGAGAGGGTTTTATCGAAAACGTCAGAAAACATCGAGAAAAAAACAAATATTTTTTGGTTTTAACCCTTCGACATAGAAGGAATGGGAAAAGACCCTATAGAAATTTTTTAAATTTAAAACGGATCAGTAGACCCGGTTTACGAATCTATTCTAACTCTCAACGAATTCCTAGAATTTTAGGTGGGATGGGAATTGTAATTCTTTCTACTTCTCGGGGTATAATGACAGACCGGGAGGCTCGACTAGAACGAATCGGTGGAGAAATTTTGTGTTATATATGGTAATCCATTTAATATCCAAATGGGATCCGAAACCTCTTCCTATTTGTAAAAAAAAAAAGAAAGGGGGTGAGTTGTCTAATATCGTCTTTCCTCCATTAATTGATACTTCAGGGGGGCTTTACCTGAAATGAAAGAACAAAAATGGATTCATGAAGGTTTAATTACTGAATCGCTTCCCAATGGCATGTTCCGAGTTCGGTTAGATAATGAAGATCTGATTCTAGGTTACGTTTCAGGAAAGATCCGACGTAGTTTTATACGGATACTGCCAGGAGATAAAGTCAAAATTGAAGTAAGTCGTTATGATTCAACCAGAGGACGTATAATTTATCGACTCCGAAACAAGGATTCGAAAGATTAGGTCATTTTTATTCGATACGATTCGAGATGCAAAATTTCAAGAAACTTATTTTCTACCAAAAAAGAATTAAGATAAGGAATGACAAATATGAAAATAAGAGCTTCCGTTCGCAAAATTTGTGAAAAATGTCGACTAATCCGTAGGCGGGGGCGCATTATAGTAATTTGTTCCAACCCGAGACATAAACAAAGACAAGGATAATTAGACCCGCTAAAGGGCTCAATGTACAAATAAGAAATCTGTTTTGACATAAAATGGATATATCCATATATTTCTGACTCATATTTATGAGATGATACAATATGGCAAAAGCTATACCGAGAACTGGTTCACGTAGGAATGTACGTATTGGTTCACGTAAGAGTACACGTAGAATACCAAAGGGAGTTATTCATGTTCAAGCAAGTTTCAATAATACCATAGTCACAGTTACAGATGTGCGGGGGCGGGTGGTTTCCTGGTCCTCGGCCGGTACTTGTGGATTCAAGGGTACGAGAAGAGGGACACCCTTTGCCGCTCAAACTGCCGCAGCAAATGCTATTCGTACAGTAGTAGATCAAGGTATGCAACGAGCAGAAGTCATGATAAA